GGTACCGCGGTAGCTCTTTGGTTAGGTATTGGAGCAACATTACCTATTGATAAATCCCTAACTTTAGGTCTTTTTTAAATTCGTGAAATACCATGATTAATGTATCTAAGGAATAGTGACTTTAAAGTCACTATTTCTTAGATACATTACATTAAAGATACATTAATTTGATTATTATCATTCCACGAAAATACGGATATTGTGCCAAAAAGATTAAAAACCAATTTTCTTCTTTTTCTTTATCAATTTTCTATTTTTATTAGTTTTATTTAGAAAAAGAAGATGAAATAATTAGATTACAATGGATTTCAAATGAAAACTTATTCTTACGATAGATCAATTGCGAAATGCTTCTGTAGAGTGTCCGATATCTCTTTTACATCTTCTATGCGAAAATATTCAATTATAAGATCTTCTTGATTCAAAAGGTCCAACAGTGTATGTATATTGGACTTTTTGAGACAATTATAGGTCTTGGAGGATAATTCTGATTGGTCAATAAAAATACATTTCAATGGAATTTCTTTTTTGTTTTTCTTTTTTTTAGTTAATCTATCTTGAAAAGTAAAAAGGGGTAGAGTAAACCTGTTTTTCTTTTTTTTGAAATCAATGTCCTCTTCCTCCGCATGTAGAAAAGGAATAAATAAATCAATCAAATTACGAGAAGCTTCATAAAGTGCTTCCTTAGGAGTTAAACTCCCATTCGTCCATATTTCTAGAAAAAGTATCTCCTGTTTTTCATCCCCATTCCCATAAGAATGAATACTATGATTCGCATTTCGAACAGGCATAGATACAGCATCTATAGGATAACTTCCATCTTGAAAGTTAGTTGTCGATTTCGTACGATATCCGCGATTTCTCCTGATTTGTAATTCAATACACAAATCTATTGGTTCCGTCAGGTTAGCTATATGTTGTGTTGTGTCAACTATTTCCACAGAAGGTGGTGAGATGATATCTTGAGCGGTTACGTATTTAGGGCCCCTGACACAAATGGATGCGTCTCTAATTCCATATATATTACTTCTCAAAACTATTTCTTTCAAATTTAGTAAAATTTCCTGTACCGATTCTTCAATACCTACTATCGTAGAATATTCATGCAGCACCTTCTCAGATTTTGCACGTGTGATACATGTTCCTTCTATTTCTCCAAGTAAAGCCCTTCGCATGGCAATACCTATGGTATCGGCTTGACCTTTCATAAGCGGGGACAGAATGAAACGACCATAATAAAGACGCTTACTGTCTACTCTTGATTCAACACACCTCCACTGCAGTGGAGGGGTGGATTCTACTACTTCCTCTCGAACCATTACTTCCTCTCGAACCATACTATAAAAATACTATTATTTGATCAGATCATTGAATCATTTATTTCTCTTGAAATCTGTTTTTTTCTTATTTCTACACGCGTCTTTTTTTAGGGGGTCTGCATCCATTATGTGGTATAGGTGTTACATCACATACGAAACTTAGTAGTATACCACTTCTGCGAATGGTTCGTAATGCTGCATCTCTTCCGAGACCAGGACCTTTTAACATAACTTCTGCTCGTCGCATACCCCGTATCGCATGAATAGCTCTTATGGCGGCAGCTTGAGCAGCATAGGGTGTCCCTTTTCTTGGGCCTTTGAATTTGGCAGTACCTGCGGAGGCCCAAGAAACCACCCGACCTCGTACATCTGTAACAGTTACAATGGTATTGCCGAAACTTGCTTGAACATGAATAATTCCTTTTGGTGCTTGAACATGAATAATTCCTTTTGGTGTTCCACGTCTATTCTTACGTGAACCAATTCTTGGCATAGCTTTTGTCATATTTTATCATCTCATAACATATTTTATCATCTCATAAAAGGAAATATACAGAAAGAAAAGATACGGAAATATCCATTTCATGTTAAAAGAAATCCCCCCTATCCTTCCTTTAGAAAGTGATTTTTTAGAAAGGTTATCCTTGTCTCTGTTTATGTCTCGGATTGGAACAAATCACTGCAATTTGCCCGCGCCTACGGATCAGTCGACATTTTTCACAAATTTTACGAACAGAAGCCCCCTTTTTCATATTTCTTATTCCTTACCTTAATTTTGAATCTATTCCTTGAAAGAAAATAAGTCTCTTTTCTTTTTTTAAGAATTGTATCGCTATGAAAGGAATGCTTCAAAAATCACCTAATCGTTCGAATCTTCATTTCTAAGATAATTTCTAAAGCAATTTAGAAAAGGACATTTACAAACGTTCGAATCTTCATTTCTAAACCCAGCAGGGAAAGCCGTACGATTCAGATTCATGTTTCGAAAATGGGGGGATTGGATATTATTTATGTGAAGAAAATAATTATCTTCATTATCTTCATTTCTAAGATAATTTCTAAAGCAATTAAAAAAAGGACAAGCGTTCGAATCTTCTTTTTTAAACCAAGGTAAATTCATAAATTTTTAAAAATTGAATTTATATAGATTGGGAAATAGTTAAAAAAATTAAGTTTCTAAAAAAAAAAAAATACTTATGAACGTTCGAATCTCTCTTTCTAAGATAATTTCTAAAGCAATTTAGAAAATTACAACCGTTCGAATTTTTGTTATTGTTATTGTTCGATATTGTTATTGTTCGATTTGTTTATTTCGTTTATATTTATAGGAAATCTAGAAACTATACGTCCCTTGCTTGAATCATAACGACTTACTTCAACTTGGACTCTATCCCCCACCAGTATTCGTATAAAACTGCGTCGGATCTTCCCTGAAATATAACCTAAAACTACATCTTCATTTTCTAATCGGACCCGAAACATACCGTTGGGAAATGATTCCACAACAAGACCTTCGAAAATCAATTTATCCTCGTTCGTTGTCATTTTTTTGCGTACCCCCTATTTAGAAAATAAAAAAAAAAAAATAAATTATATGTGTACTAAATAACATGAAATCTATAATGAAATTACATATATTACATATACATTTATTATTATATTACATTTACATTTAAAAGTCAAGTAAAGTACAAAGTAAAGTAAAGAATTTTTACTTTTCTTTTCCTCTCTATTTCACAAATAGAGAAAGGAAGTTAGAGATAAAAAAATAGGATACTAGAGGAGGAGGATCACCATATTATATATAACAATCACCATATTATATATAACAAAAGTTCGCCTCCAATTTTTTCTCGTCGAGCTTCTCGATCTGCCATTATACCTCGAGAGGTAGAAAGAATTACAATTCCTATTCCACCTAAAATCTTAGGAATTTTTTGATAGTTGGAATAAATTCGTAAACCGGGTCGGCTAATACGTTTAAAAATAGTTCTATGTATTCCTTTCCTAGTCTTTCTATATCGCAGAGTTAAAATCAAGAAATATTTATTACCTTCCTGATGTTTCCGAACGTTTTCAATAAAACCTTCTCGTAGAAGTATTTTTACAATATTTTCGGTGATATTAGTGGATGCTATTCGAACCGTTCCTTTTTTATCCATGTCAACATTTCTTATAGAAGTTATCATATCGGAAATAGTGTCCCTACCCATGACGAACTATAATTTTTGGTGCCTCCTAATTTTGATATAATCAACATGTTTCCTTTTTTCTTTGTTTTTATTTTCTTTCATTTTTTTTTTAAGTATATGCGTGAGACACAATCTACTAATCTACGAAATTTGATCTATTTTATATGTTCTGATATATCATAGTCTCATCCAATAGTAATTAGAATACCTCGGGAGCCAATGCAACTATTTTAGTAAAATTCAACTGTCTCAATTCCCAAGTGATTGCGCCAAAAACTCGAGTTCCTTTTGGATTTCCTTCTTTATCAATGACAACCGCAGCATTGTCATTGTATTGTATTATCATACCGTTGTTACGTTTGAGTTCTTTACAAGTACGTACAATTACAGCTCTAATAACTTCTGATCTTTCTAGTGGCATATGGGGCACTGCTTTTTTGATTACAGCAACAATAACGTCACCAATATGAGCATATTGATGATTACCAGCTCCTATGATTCGAATACACATCAATTGTCGAGCTCCGCTGTTATCCGCTACATTCAAAAGGGTCCGAGGTTGAATCATATCATTTTATTGGAATCCATTATTTTCATTTAATGCAAAGAATTGCAAAGGATGAAGGAAAAAAAAGAAATATTTTCTGTCCAGAAAAAAAAACTTGCGGTTGTTTTTTCATCCTCAATACACCATTTTAGTTCTACATTTCTATCCTGACAAATTGAGTTCGTATAGGCATTTTGGACGCCGCTAGCGAAATAGCTGCTCTGGCTACAGTTTCTGATACTCCGCCCATTTCATAAAGTACTCGACCCGGTTTAACAACGGATACCCAATATTTGGGGTTTCCCTTCCCCGAACCCATACGTGTTTCCGTGGATCTTACTGTAATAGGTTTGTCGGGAAATATACGTACCCATATTTTTCCACCACGACGCGCATATCGTGTCATTGCTCTTCGCCCTGCTTCTATTTGTCTAGCTGTGATCCAAACAGGTTCGAGTGTCTGAAGAGCATATCTGCCGAAACAAATATGATTGCCTCGACAAGATATTCCCTTCATTCTCCCCCTATGTTGTTTACGAAATCTGGTTCTTTTGGGGTTATAGTTGATGGTTGTTTCTTAATCTCATCTCTACTGCAGAACCGGACATGAGAGTTTCCTCTCATCCAGCTCCTCGCGAATGAAAGGATTCAATAATATTACGTATACACGTGTATTTAAGAAAATAATACACAAAGACATTTTTTGATATTGAATTTGTTATTGTTATATTTATATAGGTTATATAAGATGTATATACGGAATATACAGCTAGTTATGTATTATGCATATTTATAGATTATAGATGATAATATAGATTATAGATAATCTTATGGATTATAGATAATATTTTTATAGATAATCTATTTTTTTTTTTTTTTTTTTTATGATCCTTGTTTATGATCCTTGATCCTTGTTTTGACCCTTATGGATGCCAAACCAAAATGTTGTAATATAATCTCAATAAAAAAAGAAATAAAGGTTTCGCGGGCGAATATTGACTCTTTGCTGTTTTATCCTAGGTCATGACTTCTCGGAATAAATCAATTTTTTCCTTTTTTCTCGGTTCGTTTCGCCATCCCACCCGATGAATTATTCGGATTCGTTTTCAGTAGAATCCTATGCAGTCACGGGTTCCGTCGTTCCCATAGCTTCTCTATTAATGGTTAGGCCTGAACTCTGCAATGGAGCTCCCAACAAAATTCCTTTTCGAGTTAATCTCCTTAGTTTTATTAACATTAGGCTCTTTTTTATTCATATCACTTTAGCTATGAATATTTATATTTATTCAGTATTGCAGTATTGATGCTTTATCACATTGCCTTTTATGAGGTAATTTATAGACCATACATATTTGAATCCTATACCATGTCATGGATATTTTTGTTCTCTCTTTCTATCATCCTTTCATTTATCTACATCCCTTTCTACATTCCTTTATTTTTTTTTTTTGCTTCACAACCCATAATCAGATTTTTTATGGAAAAAATTTCAGTTGCTGCAACTATATGATTGATCCACTCATCTCATATAGTGACTGTTTCTTGGAATCTCGACAATACGAAGCAATAAGTTGGTTATTAGTTTTTTTTTAATCCCAATTCAAAACTTGAAAGAATATCTAACGAGTCACACACTAAGCATAGCAATTATAAACAAAATTGTCAAGATTTCTACAAATTTTTATTCAACCTTATAGAATTAGAATTGCTCGTTTTATTTAACGAAAAAAGAATGAAACAGTTTCTGATTTTTTTTCTATGACTGAACAGAATGACAAGACAAATAAAGGTCTATTATTCCTCGTCTACAAATATCCAAATTTGGATGCCTAAAACTCCATAGATCGTTCGAATTGTATAGGAACAATGATCAATTTTAGCGCGAATTGTTTGTAGGGGAACCCTACCCTCTCTGATCCATTCGACACGTGCAATTTCTTTTCCGCCGATCCGTCCTGCAATTTGTACTTGAATCCCTTTTGTATCTGTTTGTCCAGCTAATTCAATAGCTTTTTTCATTGCCCTTCGAAACGAAACTCTATTTTTTAATTGTAAAGCTATATATTCCGCAAGAATATTAGGTTGCCCGTAAGGTTTTTCAACTCTTGTGATAGTAATGTTGAGTCTCTGGTTCGCAGAATGCAATTTTTTTTGTACATTCATCTGTAATTTTTCAATACCTTGTGTTTGGCCTTCGCCTTCCATTAATAAATTGGGAAATCCAATATGGATTATGACCTGGATCAAATCGATTCTTTTTTGAATTCCTATACGTGCGATTCCTTCGAAACCCGAGGATATTCTGGATATTCTCTTATGTACATAGTTCTTGATACAATTCCGTATTTTTTCATCTTCCTGCAGACCCGCGGAATAATTTTGGGGTTGTGCAAACCAAAAGGAATGATGATGTTGGGTTGTACCAAGTCTGAAACCAAGTGGATTTATTTTTTGTCCCATATTTTCCTATTACTATTATATTTTCTTTCCATCCATAGATTTTTTTACTATATCTTAGATTGATCTAAGAATAATTTAGATTTATCCTTTAATACAATTGTTATATGACAAGTGGGTTTTCTTATCGGAAAACTACGTCCTCGAGCTCGAGGTCTTAATCTTTTGAGAAAAAGACCTCTATTAACTTTGGCTTCACTAATGAATGAATCAGCTTCGTTCAAACCCATATTATGACTAGCATTTGCTGCTGCAGAATAAACCAATTTTAAAATGGGAAAAGATGCTCGATAAGGCATGAGTTCCAGTATCATAAGTGTTTCCTCATAGGAACGCCCGCGAATCTGATCAATTACTCTTCGCGCTTTGAAAAGAGACATTTTATATGTATTTTGAGCGAAAATTTGTACTTCTTTACCCGAACTCGAATTCTTTATCATAAGGTTATCCTATCCCCCACCAATGGATGATAAACAAAACACTTGTTTGACTTTCATTTTTTTTTTATATAGAATTATTTGATAATTAACTTAACTAATAAGTTAACGATTAACGACGAGATTTATTATCGTTTCTTTTCTCGTTTCTTGCGAGATTTATTATCGTTTCTTTTCTCGTTTCTTGCATGACCCACAAAAGTCAGAGTAGGCACGAATTCTCCCAATTTGTGACCTACCATATAATCTGTTATATAAATAGGTAAATGTTCCTTTCCATTATGAATAGCGATTGTATGGCCAACCATTGTGGGTATAATGGTAGATGCCCGAGACCAAGTTACTATTATTTCTTTCTCCTCCCTCATGTTGAGTTTTTCCATTTTTGCGAATAAATGATTAGCTACAAAGGGGTTTTTTTTTAGTGAACGTGTCACGCGTATTACTCCTTTTTTTTACATTTTTATTTGAAAGATTGGCATTCTATGTCCAATATCTCGATCTAAGTTAAGTATGTATGGAGGTCAGAATAAATACAATAATGATGA